CATTTCTTTATTAAAAAAGAAGTTTCTTTTGAAGCCAAAAGTAATTTTCCTTGATACCTAACATAATGCATGAACGGATCCTTGAACACCCACAGGTTACTTTGAAAATCTTTAACAAAGACTTCTACAAGACGCTCTATTTTTCCATAGAAATTTATTCGTTCAAGAAAGATTCCAGAAGATGTTGATCGTAAATGAGAAGATTGTTTGCGAAGAAAGAAAAAAAGGTATTCGTATTCATATACATGAGAATTATATAAGAAGAAGAAGAATCTTTGATTTCTTTTTGAAAAAGAAGAGCTAGTTTTCTTTAGGGTAATAAAAGTCTTCCAATACTCGTGTAGAAAGAATCGTGATAAATGCAAAGAAGAGGCATCTTTTACCCAAAAACGAAGAATTTGAACCAAGATTTCCGGATGGACAGGATGGGGTATTAGTATATCTAACACACAATTTAAATGGGAAAGATTGTCCTCTAAAAAAGGAAATATGGAATGAATTGATCGTAAATTTTGAGATTGGAATGTATTTTTCTGTTCTAGAGAAGATATTAGTCGTAGAGAAAAAGGTATTTCGACAATAAATGAAAATCCCTCAGATATTATTTGATAATACAAATTTTTGTTAGAATCATTAACAGAAATAAAAAAAAGATTCTGTTGATACATTCGAGTAATTAAACGTTTCACAACTAGTAAACTATATTTCTTGTCATAACCTGAATTTTCTAAAAAAATAGATTGATTTAAATCATGATCGTGAGCAAGTGCATAAATATACTCTTGAAGTAGAAGTGGATATTGAAAATCGGGTTGTTGAAATCTATCTAGATGTAAATATCTTTGAAGTTCCTCCATTTTAAATTCTATTTGAACCAAAAGTAGAAGATTAGGAGGGTTATGAAATGATACATAGTGCGATACAGTCAAAACAAGGTATTATCTAAATATAGATACCTCGGAGACAGATAAACTTACCAACTGATTCTCTATCCTCTCTTTTTTCTATTTCATTAGACTATGTTATAGGATAACAAAACAAGATGGTTTCAAATCCTTTATTTTTTTTCAACCTAACCGCTCTTTTGATTTTGGAAAAAACTTTCTTTATCAACATACTGCTTCTTATACACACACATCTCCATTCTATATTAGGGAATGGCAATAATTAGGATTCATTAAATTTAAAAATCGAGAATCTACTCACTCATGGGGGGAAAGCCTTTCCCGCATCAGGTACTAATATATTTTTAACATCTAATTAGATGGGGGATTATTCTAATCAAGAACAAAAGCCCGTTACTTTTTCTTTCCCTATTTATTATAATAAATTGAAATTGAAGCCCTAGAGCCCTATCCATTTATTAATTCGACCCAACTTCATTTTGTTCCTTCCAAGAATTCCAACAAGGTTTTAGCTCGATCAAAATCAAATATTCTCAGAACTATCCGTTGCTACGACCTGCTCTTTTTTCCATTCATTCCCTTTCAGGATCAGTCGTGGTCTTACAAACTTTACCGATGGTATGGACGAATCCTTCCCTTCATCCAAATGTGTAAAAGATCTTAGCCGCACTTAAAAGCCGAGTACTCTACCGTTGAGTTAGCAACCCCAAAATAAAAAATGTGTAGATACAATCAGAATAAAAAAAATATAGATAAATGAAAAATAGATAGGCCCCTCTTTTTTTTATATTATATACTTTTTCAAAAGGACCCACCACTTCAAATGAAAGTAAAATTGAAAGAAAAGTAAAACCGAAACCTACGGGCCAGAAAGAAAAAGATCCACTTCATTTATCACGATGAATTATATTTGTTCGATACACTGTTGTCAATATAAATGTTGACAAAAAAGAATACAATGGAAAAACTCAAAATAGAATTTTTATCATTTTTTTTTTCAAACCGAATATTTGAATAATATCCAATTTGCACTTGTGTTAGACTGGCACCATATATCTAATTCTAACCTACACAGATATAAAAAGTATAGACGGAGAAATCAATAATAAGTAAGAAGTGAAAAAAAAATATCGGATTTCTTTTATCCATAATGCATAATATATTCAATCTATCTAAGTGGAATAATAAAACTTGATTCCTTTTTTGTTAATAAAGTTCCAATGAAACCGACCAATTGAAGGGAATGTTTACGTTTTTTTTATTTTATAGGAAAAAAAGAAAGTTTTGTCGTTCTAAAACATAGGATTGGGTAGAAGTAATGATAAAATAAATCGATACGGACAGAGCGGAAAAAGGGGGGGGGGGTGGATATATAAGTTACCACCCCCCTAATTTGTTTGTATTTCCTTAATTGAATTCCGTTTGATTAGGGAGAAGCTCTTTAAAAAGCCCGTTTTTCTTTAAAATATTCCGAACAGTTCCTGTAGGTTGAGCACCCCTTTCAAGGAAGTATAGAATAGCAGGAACGTTTAAATTTGTTTCATTCTTTATCGGATCATAAAAACCCACTTTCTGAAGATCTTTTCCTTCTCTTCGGGACCGAACATCAATTGCAATGATTCGATAGACGGGTCATTGGGATAGATATAGATAAACAATACCCCCCCCGAGAAACGTATAAGAAGTTTTTTCCTCGTACGGCTCAAGATAAAATGATTTAGTTTGCAGTTTTGTCTGTGTATGGAATTCTAATAAATGACAAAAGGTTACATAAAATCCTAAAATGAATTAGACTCTTATTTAATTCCATTCACCCTTTTCTTCTTCCTTCTTAAAAAATGAAACCATCCATTCGTACTCATAACTCAAGTTGGATAACTGTCAAATACTTCAAAGAAAAATATTTATTTTTGAGTAGTCTTTACCCCTTTTTGTTTGTCTCGTTTCAAATCTATTTATATTCTTTAATCTGATTCCGTTATTGAGACAATTAAAAAGGTGTTTCCTTGTTCTAGAATCCTTTATCTTTGTTTTAAATCATTAGGTTTAGACATTACTTCGGTGTTTTTTAATCCTTTCAAAATGGCAGCAACATACCCCTTTTTGTGATTTCTTTTTATCAAAGAACCCTGTAGACGACTGATTCCGAATGATACACTTTGTATTGAAAAGGTTTGATTAATTCCAACAAAATGTCCTTTAAAGTTGGGAACTTGCTCGAAGTGGATTCTTTCGATTTTGATAACGAAGATATATTTACGAAGTCGTTCAATTTATTGATTGGCATTAACCCTAGATCCTTGCCCCGAAAAATGAATACTTTCTTTTTTACTTGCTTGAGCTTCATCATGCACTATTTACATTACAACCCAACAAAAGGGAGGTTGCTGTGGAACAGCACAAATGATGTCGAGCAAAGAGCACCTTTATTCCTATATAAAATGGCGGATGTAAGAATCCACAGTGGATCATGTCTTTCAAGTCGCACGTTGCTTTCTACCACACCGTTTCAAACGAAGTTTTACCATAACATTCCTCTAATTTAGTTAATTTAGTAAAGGGTATGGGATTGATTCAATTATGGAATCATGAATAGTCATTGGTTCAATTGGTGCATAGATATTGTAATTTGTGCCCTTTTCTTCTCTATCTCTTATTTTTCTATAAAACGAATAAATTTTTCAATTATCCTATGTCTCAACCCTTACATACATAGATTTTCTATTTTTCATTAGATCCAAACATAAATACCTAATTAATAAAGGGGGGGCTCCCTTATTTACGTTACGGAATAGATTAAATCTATATTTGGATATTTGTTCAAAACATTTTTGAGATTGGATATGCTCTGGGACGGAAGGATTCGAACCTCCGAATAACGGGACCAAAACCCGTTGCCTTACCACTTGGCCACGCCCCATTTCTATTCAAGACTAATAATAAATAATACAATTTATAATAATAATAAATATTATTAGTATTGGTTGTTTGTCAACTGTAGTCAAAATATCTATAGAATAGATTCCTGTGCTTTTGCTAAGTGTAGATAGAGAACTTAACTGAATTTATTGATCATTACATATAATTCAATTAAGATATTGTATGAAAATATGATTTCTTCTATTTCTCATTGAGAATGAGAAGATTTTTGATTGGGTGGGTTAAAAGAAGGATTTTTTTGTCTACCTTACTGACTTTATTTTTCCTTATATCCACAATTCATTCAATCAAAATGCAATTATCTGCAAGAACAAAATGTCTGTTATGCTAAATATCTTTAGTTTGATCTGTCTTAATTCTGCCCTTTATTCGAGTAGTTTTTTCTTAGGCAAATTGCCCGAGGCCTATGCTTTTTTGAACCCAATCGTAGATTTTATGCCAGTCATACCTTTGTTTTTTTTTCTCTTAGCCTTTGTTTGGCAAGCTGCTGTAAGTTTTCGATAAGATCTTTAATAAAATCCTAGAAAATTCATGATTTATTAGAGAAAAGTCGAATAAGATTAGATCGGTTTTACAGTATGAACTCTTGATTCAAACATTGAAATTCTTGGATAGTCGCAATAAATCCGAGTTACTTCATTTTTTTACCCCCGAATTTCTATTTAAAAACCTATTTTAGGGTTCTCTCCAACAATATTTAATTGTTAAGATGCAAATCTGGAAATTCTTTTATAGAAATAGAAAAGCCTCGTTTATTGGTATCAAAATAGGATATGTGGTAAAAATGGAGGATCTATTCTCTTTTTTTTTCCCGAAAATTTATCTTGGAGATTTTGTAATGCTTACTCTTAAACTTTTCGTTTACACAGTAGTAATATTCTTTGTTTCTCTCTTTATCTTTGGATTCCTATCGAATGATCCGGGACGTAATCCTGGGCGTGAAGAATAAAATAAAAAATTTTTCTTTTTGCATTTTATTTTCTTAGTATTTTAGCTATTCCACATGTTTCACTAAGAACAAAGAATTTACGAAATTTGATAAAATAAAGCCATCAACGGAAAGAGAGGGATTCGAACCCTCGGTACGAATAACTCGTACAACGGATTAGCAATCCGCCGCTTTAGTCCACTCAGCCATCTCTCCTAATTAAAAAA